GAAAAATAGTAAGAAAAGGCATTTTTGTTACATGAGTATCCATTCGGTATGTTTTCTTCGAAAAAAAAGAAGTCCTTTCCCTTTCATTATTATTTATTTTTAATAAAGCAACTAAAGGAAAACCTTTTTTAATCAATTTTGGCTCTTCTTTACCCCATAGAGATATTGAATAGAAGGAATTTCCTTTTTTGCCGCTGTAATTTTGAAAACGAACGTTTAAATGTCCTTCAAAAGTAAGTAAATAAATCCGAAACATATAAAATGCAGTTAATCCGGCTGTGAAAGAAGCAATTATTGCGAAAATCGGTGAATATAACCAACTATCATTAAGAATTTCATCTTTGGACCAAAAACAAGCAAGAGGTGGAATACCACAAAGAGAAAGTGTACCTAATAAAAAAGCAGTTTTTGTAATTGGGACGTGCTTTCTTAACCCGCCCATAAGAGCCATATTCTGGCTTTTATCTGGAGCGTATCCAACAAGAGCTTCCATTGAATGAATAATTGATCCGGATCCTAAAAACAACAAGGCTTTCGAATAAGCATGAGTAATCAAATGAAATAAAGCGGCTCGATAAGACCCCATACCTAGAGCTAACATCATATAACCCAATTGAGACATTGTAGAATAGGCTAAACTTTTCTTAATATCTTTTTGAGCAAGAGCTAAAGTGGCTCCTAATAATACTGTTATTATACCTATAAAAGATATTAGATTCATTATGTACGGTATCGCTATGAAAAGTGGAAGAAGACGAGCTACAAGAAAAATTCCCGCTGCTACCATAGTAGCGGCGTGGATAAGAGCCGAAATAGGAGTAGGCCCCTCCATGGCATCAGGTAACCATACATGAAGGGGAAATTGTGCGGATTTAGCAACTGCGCCGCCAAATAATAGAAAGGCACACAAAGTAACAAATAAAAAGTTAACCTCCTTATTATAAATCAAGTTATTGAATATTTCGAACAAATCCCGAAATTCGAAACTACCCGTTGTCCAATAAAGACCTAAGATTCCTAATAATAAACCAAAATCCCCTACACGATTAGTTACAAAGGCTTTTTGACAAGCACTTGCCGCACTAGGTCGTGTGAACCAAAACCCTATTAATAGATAAGAACACATCCCAACCAATTCCCAAAAAATATAAATTTGTATCAAATTTGAACTTGTAACTAATCCCAACATTGAAGTATTGAAAAAACTCATATAAGCAAAAAATCTCAAATATCCTTGATCATGAGACATATAATTGTCGCTATAAAAAAGAACCAGAATTCCAACTGTGGTGATTAATATTGACATAATAGAAGTAAGCGGATCAATAAAGTGTCCGAACTCGAAAGAAAAATCATTATTGATGGTCCAAGACCATATGTATTGATAGATAGAACTCCTATTTATTTGCTGAATAGATAGATCGACCGAAAAAATCATAACTATACTTAACAAAAAAATACTAGGAAAAGCCCAAATACGGCGAAGATTTTTTGTTGCCGTTGGAAAAAGCAGAAGTCCCACTCCTATTAACATAGGAACTGGAAGCGGAACGAAAGGTATGATCCAAGAATATTGATATGTATGTTCCATAAAAATAATAATTTTTTTATTCTTAATTAATTGTTTCTGATTCACCGGTTCTTATCTCTTTTAAAAGAGATTACTAAAGTATTAAAAAAGCAACTGAAACTAAAATGGAATTTTCTATTCGTAGTTAGTTTGAACCTTTCTCAACTACTTCAAAAATTTTCAAAGTGAAAAATAACGAATTATTTTATACTAAGTTTATACTAAGTAAGATTTTTAGGAAAACGTAGGAGCAAATTCCAATTTCCATTATTATTCCCTATTACAAAAATTTATGGACATATATCAAGACTAAAAAATTGGGGACAAAAAAAAGAAGTACTTCATTTTGATATCAATCATCGGATGTCCCATAACTTTGCCTAATAAAAAAAGAACTAGGTATTTTTGTTTGCTTATTCAGAATAATTAACGAGTTTAATTCGGGACTGATTGATTATGTTCTATTCTAATAAATGGCATTTAATAACCGATTACTAGAAAAGAAAAAAGAAAAAGATTCCGGTTTTTTATTAGGTAGGTAAGGGTTCTTAAGCTTGTTCGATATGTATTTTTTATGTACAAATGGAACATCCCAAAAAGAGACAGAGATAGAAAGGTATCACAAATAACCCCGAAATACAAATTATTTTGCCTCAGATATTGTATGGAATAGGAATTGAAAAAAAAAAAAGATTTGTTTTAAACAATAGATGTCTTTCACATCCAATTTTTGCAATGAATAACTTTTTATTTTTTTGAATGGCAGTTCCAAAAAAACGTAGTTCTATATTAAAAAAACGTATTCGTAAAAATATTTGGAAAAAAAGGGGATATTGGGCGGCGCTGAAAGCTTTTTCGTTAGCGAAATCCCTTTCGACCGGGAATTCAAAAAGTTTTTTGTACGACAAATAATTAATAAAACGTTGGAATAATTGGAATCCGCATCCACCTGACTCCAAAAACGAGCCGATTTAGTTTCGAATTTAGATTCAATTTTTTAATATAGAATAGAAAAATAGAAGTAAAAAAAAAAATAGAAATAGAAAAAATAAGTAATAAATAATGATTTCCATTCCCTACTGTTTTCAACCAATGGATTTGGCTACCGAATCGGTACTTTTTTTTATTTGAAAAAAAAAAAAGAATAAAAAATTGAGAGTTTTGCCTTTATTTGTATTTGAATATGCTTTTCATTGCCGGGATGGGGATTCTTAATTTCCCCATCACCCACCCACTTATAAATACGACAATAATAAAGGTTTTGTTTTGTCTTTTCTTTTTTTTTTTTCTTTTCTATTTCAATTTATGCTATTCTATAGCATAAATTGAAATCTTTAGACAAAAGCAATGAGTTGTTGAAACTAATTATTAATTCTATTTTTTTTTTACTTTCTGAATCATCACTCCAAGTGAGAATGAGAAAAGCGTCTTTCGCCATTTCGGCGTATTTCTAATTTCTATACGAATAGTATGCAATTTATAAGTAATAAAAAAATCCTATGTTTGAAAGGGAGGATCGATCTAAAAATATTGATTTTTAGAATTCGGATTTAGAAATAAATTTTTGAAGTAGGACAATAGAAATCGAAATTCTTTTATATAATATGTATAGCTCAATACCTAATTGGTTTGATAAACCCTAAGACAAATTCATACTAAAAAAAACCTAACGATTATCACAAGACAAAAGTTATGCAAATTAAATAAAATTTTTTGAATTATGAATTATTGGATATTATGCTTAAATTGTGATCGTGATCCATAAAAAAGAAAAAGAATATGTTCTTGTTAAACTGTTAAGTTAAATAAAACTGAAACCTTAAATAACTAAATAAAACGATAAAAAAGAGACTGTTTCAATCTCTATTGAAACAAGTTTTTATTCTTTTTATTCATCAATTGAATGCTTCCTAAAAATAAAAAAGTATTTCATTGAAACTTTCTCTTTCACTTTCAATCTCGACGATTAAATAAAAATAAGTTATTATTATTTCTAGCAAGCCGCTATGGTGAAATCGGTAGACACGCTGCTCTTAGGAAGCAGTGCTAGAGCATCTCGGTTCGAATCCGAGTGGCGGCATAACATCTTCTAAAAGATATATAAAAGCCCTATAATGAATAATGAATTGAATTTCCGATTTCCATTCCGTATACTCGAGAGACTTTCACCTTTTTACTTTTAAATTTTTTTTTTTATTTATGATATTTTCAACTTTAGAACATATATTAACTCATATATCGTTTTCGGTCATTTCAATTGGAATTACAATTCATTTAATAACCTTATTAGTCGATGAAATCGTAGGACTATATGATTCATCAGAAAAGGGGATGATAGCTACCCTTTTCTGTCTAACAGGATTATTAGTAATTCGTTGGATTTATTTGGGGCATTTCCCATTAAGTGATTTATATGAATCATTAATCTTTCTGTCATGGAGTTTCTCCATTATTCATAGGATTTTAAAACATAAAAATCATTTAAGCGCAATAACCGCGCCAAGTGCTATTTTTACCCAAGGCTTTGCAACTTCGTGTTTGTTAACCAAAATGCATCAATCCGGAATATTAGTGCCCGCTCTACAAGTTCAGTGGTTAATGATGCACGTAAGTATGATGGTATTCGGCTATGCAGCTCTTTTATGCGGATCATTATTATCCACAGCTCTTCTAGTCATTACATTTCGAAAAGTGATAAGGATTTTTGGTAAAAGCAATAAATTATTAAATGGAACTGTAACTGAGCCATTTTCCTTCGGTGAAATACAATACATGAATGCAAAAACCAATGTTTTACTAAATACTTATTTTTTTTCTGCTAGAAATTATTACAGGTATCAATTGATTCAACAATTGGATCATTGGAGTTATCATATTATTAGTCTAGGATTTATCTTTTTAACCATAGGTATTCTTTCAGGCGCAGTATGGGCTAATGAGGCATGGGGATCATATTGGAATTGGGATCCAAAGGAAACTTGGGCATTTATTACTTGGACTATATTCGGGATTTATTTCCATACTCGAACAAATAAAAAATCGGAAGGTTTTAATTCCGCAATTGTGGCTTCTATGGGCTTTGTTATAATTTGGATATGTTATCTCGGGGTCAATCTATTAGGAATAGGGTTACACAGTTATGGTTCATTTAATTAACAATTCACATCTAATTGAATTGCAAATTGAAGAAAAGAAAGGGCCTGATGAAGACAAACATAGGACAGCGCATATATATAAACGAAACTGAGTGGAAACCTCCGAGAACCTTTTGAATCAAGTAGTGGAGTGATTCAAAAGGTTCTCACAAACGCCAAAGGGGTTTGGTTACAATTCCAATTTCTTTTTTCTTTTTTTATTCATGAAAATTCTCTATAAAAAAATTAGATAGAATAGCTTCGACCTTGTCCACTGATAGTGACAGAACGAAATCCGGATAAATACCAATACCAAGTACGGGTAGAAGAATAGAGATCAAAACAAATAATTCCCGTGGTCCAGAATCAAAAAAATAAGAGTTTACGCCATTAAATAGCTTGTACCCATAAAACATTTGCCGTAACATAGATAATGAATAAATAGGAGTTAATATCATTCCAATTGCCATTACAAAAGTAATCAGTATTTTTGCTATTAAAAAATATTTTTGGCTAGTAATTATTCCAAAAAAGACTATCAATTCCGCAACAAAACCACTCATGCCCGGTAATGCAAGGGAAGCCATTGATAAGATACTAAATAGCGTGAATATCTTTGGAATTGGTATAGCCAGTCCGCCCATTTCGTCGAGATAACCATGACGTATTCTATCATAACTCGTTCCTGCTAAGAAAAAAAGTGCAGCGCTAATAAACCCATGAGAAATTATTTGTAAAATGGCTCCGCTGAGTCCTGTATCAGTTATCGAGCCAATTCCTATAATTATGAAACCCATATGAGATACAGAGGAATAGGCGATTCTTTTTTTTAAATTGCGTTGGCCAGGAGATGTTAAAGCTGCATAAATTATTTGCATTGTACCTACTATGATTAACCAGGGAGAAAATAGAGAATGAGCGTGCGGTAATAGTTCCATATTGATCCGAACCAAGCCATATGCTCCCATTTTTAATAAGATTCCGGCCAGAAGCATACAAGTACTGTAATGGGCCTCCCCATGGGTGTCTGGTAACCATGTATGTAGGGGTATAATTGGTGATTTGACAGCAAAAGCAATAAGAAATCCAATATAGAATAGTATTTCCAGTGCCACGGGATACGATCGATTAGCTAATATTTCCAAATTTAATGTTGGTTCATTGGAACCATATAAACCGATACCCAAAACTCCTATTAATAGAAAAACGGAACCTCCTGCAGTGTACAAAATAAACTTTGTAGCTGAATAAAGACGTTTCTTTCCACCCCATGCTGATAGAAGCAGATAAACAGGAATTAATTCTAATTCCCACATGATGAAAAAAAGTAAAAGGTCACGGGAAGCAAATGATCCTATTTGACCGCTATACATTGCTAACATCAGGAAATAGAATAATCGGGAATTCCGAGTAACTGGCCAAGCCGCTAACGTAGCTAAAGTGGTGATAAATCCCGTCAATAAAATGGGTCCTAGGGAAAGTCCATCTATTCCCAATCTCCAGTAAAAACCAAAAAAATCGATCCATTTATAATCCTCTGCGAGTTGTATTAATGGATCGTCCAATTCGAAATGATAACAGAAGGCATAGGTCATTAGAAGGAGTTCTAGCACGCATATATATTTAGTATACCCCCTAGTCACCTTATTTCCTCTATGAGGGAGAAAGAAAATGAAAAAACCCGCGGCTACTGGAAAAACTACAATTATTGTTAACCAAGGAAAAAAGTTCGTGGTAAAGGCAAGATACACTCGAACCAGACAAAACCGTGCTCGAAAAATAGAATATATATTCTTAATTTTTTTTTTTATTTTTCGAGTACGGGTTTTTGTCGGTAATCAGTAAGTAAAAAAAATGTATTCAAAATAGATTCAAGTGGGGTTTTTGGGAACGTATCAATATCAATAAGCTAGACCCATGCTTCGAGTTGTTTCATGCCATAAATAAACTCGAACACTCAAGAAATCCGTTGGACAGGCGGATTCACATCTCTTACAACCAACACAATCCTCCGTTCTTGGAGCAGAAGCAATTTGTTTAGCTTTACATCCGTCCCAAGGTATCATTTCTAATACATCCGTGGGACATGCTCGGACACATTGAGTACACCCTATACATGTATCATAAATCTTTACTGAATGTGACATTGAATCTATCAATTTCTGAATTCATAAATTTTCGATCTAGTAATTTTTGAAATGAATCATATATTGAAACACCAGATCAATCAACGATTTACCAGAATTTTGGAATCAATCCATTTCTGGATCAACTGATAAGAGGGAACAAAGATACTTTGATTTTTTACGTTTTCGCCAATATGATCGAGGTTAGGACGTATTATAGATGCTAATTCGAATTGATGAATATTCTGATTTTGAAATACTATTTTATTTATTCAACAAAGTCGATTGATTGATACGAATCGATTTTCTGTTACGATAAATTGACGAAACAATAGCTGATCCGATAGCTGCTTCAGCGGCTGCAATAGCTATAACAAAAATTGAGAAAATATCTCCTTTTAATTGCCTACTATCAAAAAAATCGGAAAATGTTACAAAATTTATATTAACCGCATTTAGTATAAGTTCAAGACACATCAGGGCCCGGACAATATTTCGGCTCGTGATCAATCCATAGACACCGATAGAAAATAAATAAGCACTCAAAATAAGTACATGCTCGAGCATCATTGACCAACTCCGTACCGATTTCGATTCATTTCAATATGAACAATAAGTCAAGTGATTTGATTGCTTATAATCTAACAAGTATAGAACAAAAGGATATATTGCTAATAGATCGAATCAAAAAACTTCTATTTGATTTATACACGAAACGGTATTCAAATAGAATTGAAGGCAAATAGATGTGATAACACAGAAAAGTTGAATTTGGATTGCTGTTGCTAGTTATAAAGATTTTTTACTGACGAGCTACGGCAATTGCACCTATCAAAGCAACTAAAAGAATTATCGAAATGAGTTCAAATGGAAGAAAAAAGTCGGTTGATAAATGAATTCCAATTTGTTGACTATTACTTATCAAATCTTGCTCTATAATCTGGTTGGGTCGTGTAGTCCAAATAATCCCGTACCACGACGTATCTAGAATAGTATTGAGTAAGGACAAAAAAATACTTGTACAAACCAGAGAAGTAACTCCATCCCCAATAGTCCAAAGATTCAAATGAAAATCGTTGGAATAGTCTGAACCATTCATGAACATTACAGCAAATATGATTAAAACATTTACAGCTCCTACATAAATAAGGAGCTGTGCAGCAGCTACAAAAGGCGAATTTGATAGAATATAGAATAAGGATATACAAATAAGAACAAATCCCAATGAAAAGGCAGAATAAATCGGGTTGGTAAGTAATACCACTCCCAGACCTCCTAATATAAGACCCGATCCTAGAAAAACTAAAAGAAAATCATGTATTGGTCCAGCCAAATCCATTATATTAAAATAAGAGATAAATAAATCGAAATGTTTTTTCATGACCTTATTGAACCGGCCAGGCAATTTTTTTTTATGAGGCATTCCCGATTGAATTCAATTCAAATCTAATAGGTGTGAATTGATGTGGGTACAGTTATTGGATCGATTTCGTTCTTTTCTTTATTGGAAATGGCAGTTGGAAATTGAAAGTCTATATTTCGAAAAAATTGTGGATATATTAACAGACTTTCAATACAAATTAATTTGTACTTCTCATAATCCAATCTATAGTTGGGATTTGTACCAAACAAAGAGAAAGACCTTATTCCTTTATACCAACACGGAACCCTAGTAATTTCCAATAAGAAAGAGATTTACCCGTTTTTTCTTTGAGACGAATTCAAAACCGTTCGAATTGTAAAATCGTCAATTACTGACATTGGTAAACGACCTAAAGCAATTTGATTGTAATTCAATTCGTGACGGTCGTAAGTAGCAAGTTCATATTCTTCAGTCATTGATAAACAATTTGTTGGACAATACTCAACGCAGTTACCACAAAAAATACAAATTCCGAAATCAATACTGTAATTAAGCAATCGTTTCTTTCGAATATCAGTTTCCAATTTCCAATCAACAACAGGCAGATCTATAGGACATACACGAACACATACTTCACAAGCAATACATTTATCAAATTCAAAATGGATTCGACCGCGGAAACGCTCCGATGTTATTAATTTTTCATAAGGATATTGAATAGTTACAGGGAAACGATTTGCTTGGGATAAGGTAATCATGAAACTTTGACCAATGTACCTTGCAGCTCGTACTGTTTGTTGACCATAATTCATGAACCCAGTTACCATAGGGAACATATCGGGAATATCTATGAATAAATTTTTTCTTTCTCTTGTTTGAGTTAAGCCGTGAATACAGTATCCTTTTTTTTTGTTTACAGTGAAAGGAGTTGGGAAGAGGTTGTTAATAATAAATTACCGAGAGAAATAGGTAAAAGAAATTTCCAGCCAAGATTTAATAATTGGTCCATTCTTAGTCTAGGTAAAGTCCATCTTGTTGTGATAGAAATGAACAAGAACAAATAAGTTTTAGCTAATGTAATAAAGATACCAATTGTCGTTCCAAAGATTCCATCCGCTTTATTTATTTCAAATAACTCAGGAACAAATATGTACGGAATTGAAAGATTCCAACCGCCCAAGTAAAGAACTGTTACAAATAATGAGGAAACTAATAAATTTAGATAGGAAGCAACGTAAAATAAACCAAATTTGATCCCCGAATATTCGGTTTGATAGCCTGCTACTAATTCTTCTTCTGCTTCTGGTAAATCAAAAGGTAATCTTTCGCATTCTGCTAGGGAAGAAATTAGAAAAACGATAAACCCTATAGGTTGACGCCACAAATTCCACCCCCAAAAACCATATTTTGATTGCGCCCCGACTATATCAACCGTACTTGAACTATTAGATAATCATAGTCGGTGATAACATTACTGTTCCCATCGCTATTACAAAACCGTACATGAGATTTTCACCTCATACGGCTCCTCAGGGCCACAAATAAATGTAAGGACCGGGCAAGTATTCGTTATCTTGATACGGTTATAGCATAGATAGACTCGTGGAAGGTCCCCAATTATACCAATTGAATTCTGTCTGCTATAAGAATAAATCAAAAAGCATTTCTGAATTGATCTCATCCTTCAACTTTTTTGGGGTGAGTAATAACTTAATAAATCCTTCAATAAAATACTCTTTGTAGAAATATCTATTGATATTTCGAGCCATCATTTTATTTTCGATTATGAAAAAAAAAAATTAGACATTCCATTAGTTCATGAATCATGACACGATTTTTCTTTCTATGAAGATAGGAAAGAAATAAGAAAAAAATCGCTTTTCTTTTTTTCTTTTTATTGTAATTTTCTTTTTTTTCTATTTTTTTTGTTCCTCTTCTTCTTTCTGAGAAAAAGGGGGGCCTCAAAAAAGTAAAGGATTATTTCGTTCCTGATAGTAATTTCTTTAATTGGCGGATAGGAGCATACTCTGAATCGGAATTGTGGGGAGTACTGCCTGATCATTTCTACCAACTTAAAGCCCCAATTAGTATTCTTTTTATGTTATGCAGACGTATCTTTTTCGTTAATTTACATAATCTCCATTACTAATCCTTTGTGTGTATTTTAGTGTTCCTTATTATCCACCCATTTTTTTTTTTTCAATCCCCCGTTCGTTAATATATGTATTGTAATACATTCAAACATATAGTGAAAACTCCATACGGTTGACTTTTGAGCCCGCTTCAAGCTAGGATGACCAATCAACTAATCTTGGGGTAAAGGGCATCTTCCACTTTTGTTTACTTTCACTTAACTCTTGTACATAGGAAATGAGACTCAATCTGCTTTTACTGCGAATTTAGAAGTTGTTTTCTTTCACTCATATATAACTATCTAATTTTTTTATTAACCTAAAGAATAAATAAATGAAACCTAAAGAATAAATAAATGAATAAAAAAAAAATGCGGATATCCATTCAATTTCTTTTTTTTTTCTAGAAGGAAAAGAAAAGCTTATATTTTAGCGAATCGCACGTAGAGATATTGATAAAACACATAAAGTTAATGGTATTTCATAACTAATCGATTGAGCAGCAGCTCGCAGACCACCTAAAAACGAATATTTATTATTTGATCCATATCCTGACATAAGAAGTCCAATAGGAGCAATACTTGAAACGGCAATCCATAAAAAAATACCAATATTGAGATCAGCTAAAACAAGGTGATAACTAAAAGGAATTACTGAATAACTTAGTAGAATTGATATGACTGCTATAGATGGTCCAATACTGAAGAAACGAGTATTTCCTCTAGCTGGAAGAAGATTCTCTTTGAAAAGCAGTTTTGTTCCATCTGCTAAAGCTTGAAGAATTCCGAAAGGGCTGGCGTATTCAGGGCCAATACGTTGTTGTATTCCTGCAGATATTTCTCTTTCTAACCACACAATTACTAGTACACCTATTGTGATTCCTAATACAAGAGTCAAAATAGGGACAAACACCCGTATGGTCCCGTAGAGCTCTTTTAAGGATTCCAATCGGGAAAAAGAATTAATATCTTGTACTTCTGTTGTATCAACTATCATTTCAACGATCAACTTCTCCCATAATGATATCTATACTACCTAGTATCGTCATAATATCCGCCAATTTCATTCTTTTAACTAACTGAGGAAGAATTTGCAAATTGATAAAACCCGGTGGGCGAATTTTCCATCGCCAAGGAAAACTACTTTGATCTCCTATCAGAAAAATTCCCAATTCTCCTTTTGGGGCTTCGACTCTCACATAAAGTTCTTGTTTCGGTAATTCAAAAGTAGGAGAGGGTTTTTTACTAATGAATCGATCTTCAAAATCATTCCATTCTGGATCGCTTTCTCTAGCAAAGCATCGGATTTCTAAATTCTCATAGGGCCCCCCCGGAATTCCTTCCAAAGCCTGTTGAATAATTTTTACGGATTCTGTCATTTCACCGATTCGGACTAAATAACGAGCTAATGAATCTCCTTCTTTTTGCCACTGGACTTCCCAATCAAATTCGTCGTAACACTCATAATGATCCACTTTACGAAGATCCCATTCTATTCCAGACGCTCGTAGCATTGGTCCTGATAAACCCCAATTTATTGCTTCTTCTCCACCAAAAACGCCTACTCCTTCAACTCGTTCTAAAAAGACAGGGTTTCGTGTAATAAGTTTTTGATATTCAACAACCCCCGTTAAAAAATAATCACAGAAATCCAAACATTTCTCTATCCAGCCATGGGGTAAATCGGCCGCTATCCCTCCGATACGAAAATAATTATGCATCATTCTCATACCGGTGGCAGCTTCGAATAGATCATATACTAATTCTCTTTCTCTGAAAATATAGAAGAAGGGAGTCTGTGCACCAATATCTGCCATAAAAGGGCCGAGCCATAACAGATGAGAGGCTATACGACTCAACTCCAACATAATTACTCTGATATAGCTGGCCCTTTTAGGTACTTGAATATTTCCCAACTGTTCTGGTCCATTTACAGTTATTGCTTCTGTGAACATAGTAGCTAAATAATCCCAACGTGTTACATAAGGCAGATATTGTATAATTGTTCGGTTTTCCGCAATTTTCTCCATCCCTCTGTGTAAATAACCCAATATCGGTTCACAGTCAATAACATCTTCGCCGTCGAGAGTAACGATGAGACGAAGAACACCATGCATTGATGGGTGGTGAGGTCCCATATTTACTCTCATAAGGTCTTTTCCTGTAGCTAGTATACTCATAGGTTTTTCCTCGATTCATTCTTACATGAATTGTTGAAAACAAAAAGAAGCTATCAAGATTCAAAATCTAATAAATCAAATAATTCAAAATTCTTTTTTCAAATTAACGATTTTTTGACTCCCGGATATTCAACTGACTAATTAATTCTTTATAACGTACTCTATTTTTCTTTGACAAATAAGAAAGTAGCCGTTGGCGTTTTTCCAGAACTTTCCGTAAACCCCTCTGAGATAAATAGTCTTTTCTGTGCAATTCCAAATGGGAAGTAAGTCTTTGTATCTTATTAGTGAAACTTAATACTTGAAATTCAACAGACCCGCTGTTTTCTTTTTTTTTTTCTTGAAAAGTAACTGAGATGAATGAATTTTTTACCATAAAACGAAATCCTCTTTTCCCTTTCTTTTAATATGAAATTTACTGATCAGTAATAATAATGTTAGTCATTTGAATTGAATATACACAATCATCTTAAAGCCGTTATGAACTTCCGATAAAATCAATCAACAATCGATCCCATTTTCAATTTGATTAGGGATAAAAAAGGATGGTATATTTCTTCAAAAGAGAAAAAGCGAGACCTAAAAAAAAAATTCTGTTAATTCATTTATAGATCTAACCAATCCGTATGTCCTTAAAGCGGTATCCTGTATCATAATGGAATGGAAGACAAGGTATGTGTCCATCTCTTTGTTTTCATATACCAGGTATGGTACGTATGGTACGCGATCGATAAGAAAAACGTACTAGTAACAAATTTGCAATCGTGGATACATATGTATCCTTATCATACTGAAACGACTGCCATTATTGGTATTAAACCAATAGCGATTCATACAAACTAAATCTTCTAATCGATAATTGGGCCAAAGAAAGAACTTTAATTTAATTAGTTTCTTTTTCTCTCTAGCAAGATCTTTGCTTTTATCCAAAACGTGACCCCCCTTTTTTACGTTATTACAAAATACGGAATTTCTCTGAATACCATTTTGATTCTTCCAATTGAAACAAATCAGAGTTCTCAATTCTCTACGACGGTTAGGGAATAAAATATTTTCAGGAACAAGCAAATCATAATTCTTTTTGTCTCTATTTCCAGTCATTCTTTGATGTCTTGCAATGGATTCATAATTTTTTTTTTTATGAACATCGCTTTTTTCTCGGTATCTTTTAGTAATTTGGCGCTTATTCTTATGAACCAATGAAATACCTACGATTTGATATATAAAAAACTGTCCATCGTTTTTTACAGACAGACGAAGCGGTTCGATAATAAATATTCCCCCTTTCACCAATTCTGTAAGAGTGAAATCCTTATGAATCATCAAAATATCCAGACCCATTTCTCCCCCTTGAATAGAGGATATAGCAATTTCTCTTGGATTTATCAGTCGAAGCAGGAGACAATAGATCTTGATATTATTTATTATTCTTTGATTTAAAAAAGAATCCCATCTCAACTGAAAATGCAAATACTTTTTTAGGAAGAAATAAAGTTCTGCTTCTGTGTTGTTCTTGTATTGTTTTTTCGTTCTACGTTTTTTGATGGCTGATCCCGAAGAATTTGCTTCAACATCTTTTTCTTGGTTTGAGAGAACTGACCCAAGACTTACTTGGTTTTGTGCATCTGATCGAGGATTCCCTTGGTCTGGGGGTTCTTTTTCTTCTTTACTTCTATTGTATAATTCAAGAGAGTTTTTTTGATTCGATGATATAAAAAGATCTTCCTTTTTCTTTCGAGTTATTTTTTCATTCCCATTTTCATTTCCATTAAAACCGAAAAGAAGTAATTTGATTGGTACGATCCACGGTTTTTTTTTATATGCATTAAAAAATAGCACTAATTCTCGGAAGAACCAAAGCTCCAGATTTGATATAGGACAACTTAGTATTGCTTCATTCATTCCCATCCAATCAAAAAAGAACTTTTTTTGATTGGATGGTTTAATTTCTTCATCTTCATGAATTGTAAGATAAAAAAGAACTTTCTTATTAATTTCATCAATTATTTGATACTTATCAGCCCCAATCTTAGTATTTGGATTCCTGTTGGTACCAATATCAACCCAGACTTCAATATCAACCTTATTTCTAAGACAAAAATCGAGAATTCTCCAATCAAAATATTTTCTATCCGAAAATCTATCCATATCTATAATATCATCTTCTTCTAGATAATTATTAATAGGGATACCTCCCAACATATCAAATAATTTGCCTTCCCTTATGTTGGAATTAGAAAAGATTTCTTCTTTATTATTTACTTGGAATAATGATTTATGAATATAAGAGTCTTTCTTATCTTCATAATTAATAGATTTATATGATAAAAGATCATATCTATAGTGTTTTTTAAAATTATCTTTTTGATTCTGTAATGGATTCGCTTCAAAAAAATTTTGTTTGTCGGAATGAGTTAATCTCTTTTTTTCATATGAACCCTTTTTGTTTAAATCTTTCTTTTGAGCCATACTGTGTTGATTGGCTCTATTTCGCCATTTTTGTGGTACTAATATAGGCCATCTTATCCGAGATAAATCGGATTGATATAGATAATGCCCCTTTAACCAGTTTTTCCATTGATTCATTTCAAAATTCCAAAAAGATTCATGTCTTAATTCGTAATGAAATATTCCTTGTTTTTTAAAATAATCTTTTATTTCCTTCTTAAGAAAAAGGGATGTTCCGTCATATTGAAAGACAAATCTTAAATTATAAAAGTGAATAAGTTGGGTTTGTGATAATTTGTAAAAGACATATGCTTGTGATTGTGAGAAAAAAGAGAAATCATAAGAAATCTTTGAATTCTTATTACTAACCTTAGAAAGTGATTTTTTTATAGTCGAAATAAAGTGAATTCCATTTTTACTTGTTTTATTAATTCTTTCCTGATTTGTTTCATTATTGTGGATATTTTTCTCAATAATTTGGATTTTTTTTGGTGATTCAAAAAAAAAAATTGCATTGATTCTTGGAATATTGACAATAGCTAGAAAACTTTTTATGTATATCCTTTCAATGAAAAATTTTATAAAAAAATATGATTTACCAATTAATCGAGTATTTCTTTTTTTTAATATTTGCCAAATCTTTTTGGACGCTCCTAATATTTTAGGACGATAACTTGTTTTGTTCGAACTAATATTTATTTCGTAAGTTAGCTGTTTTTTTTTCTTTTCTTTTGTAATTTTTTCTATTTTCTTTTTTATTATGTTTGTTCGATTAGTCAGATCTTTTATTTTTTTTTCGGGCAGTGCTAAATTTGTCCAATCCATAGATCGAATTTGAATGGACGATTCGTGAATCATCTGATTACTCATTATCAAATCTTTTTTATCTTCACCCAATTCATCTATTTCTCGCAATCTAAATAATGGAATTTGGTTTGTTTTTGAAAGTTCTTTTACTCTTCCTTTTACTTTTAGTAATAGAATTCTTTTGATGACCCATCTTTTTGTTTCTTTTTCGATTTGTTGAAAAATTTTTGTTCTTTCTTTTAAAACTCTTAAAGACTTTGTTTTCAACTGTCTAATTCTTTTTTTTAGTTCTTTGAAAATGGGTTTCAAAAATGAAGGTCTTTTTCGGGGAGGACCAAAAGGTAATTCCGCTTCCATTCCCCAAACTGTTAAAAAACAAAAATCGTTGTTTTTTTGTCCCCCTTTTTTTTTCATTGCATCTTTATGAGGGAATTGTAGCTTAGATTTGTGCCAGGGTTTCAGGCAAAAAGGAAATAGGATCTTTATCTGAATACCCTCCGTTAACCAGTTTTTCGGAAATTCTCGTTCGGATAATTGAACACCATTATGGGTGCATTTTACATACATTTCCCTATTCCAATCCTTTAAATCCTCGGACCATTCGGGAATTTGAAATAATAGCATGCGAGCAATATTTTTAGCTATTATCAGTGAAGGTAATATAATATATTTTCTAAGAATCGATTGAGTTAATAATACAAAACTTCTGAGTACTTGAGCAAAAAAAAATGTATTCCAGATTTCTGCTATGGGTATCTCTGTTTTTTCTTTTCTTTTGTATTTTTCTCTTTTGTCCTCCTCTTGGTTATCCATTTTTTTTTTCTTTTCAATTTTAGAATCAGAAAGTTTTTGGTCTTTTTGTTTCCACATCCAATTTTTAAAAATGACTTTCATCAGTTCGGAAATATCAAAAGAAAAAAAAAAAGGCTTGTCTAGCCTGTCCAAAAAAAGCGGGGAATGCACATTTGCTTGAAACAGTTCCCAAGTAATAGTTTTACGTCTTTGTGCGCGCATGGAGCCTTTGATTAGACCTCGACGAAAATCCGATTGTTGTGAATAATGGGTCAAATTCACTTTCTTTGCTTGCTTAGGACCCTTAGTATATTTTGTATTAATATACGTAGAGGTATTTGGCTTTGGCTGGTTATCAGTAAAAATAACTACATGTTTGAACTTTCTTGAACGAATTGCCCCTGCTACAGTTTCGCCCCTGTTTTTCTTTTTTTGTCCTAAACCAGTAATTGAGTTGTATGACCAGCGAGGAACTTTTTTACTAATTTCTTTTATTCCAATAGAGTTTTTTCTAATTCTTTGGTCGTTGGGATCCGTTATAACTACATCGAATAAAATTTTTAAAATTAGTATTCGATCTTCTGAATCAATTTTTTCTTGTGTGTGTTCTGGAAATAAAGAACGTACTTTATTTGTTGAAAATAATTTTATACGAAACCTATCTAGTGTCTGCTCAAATTCGGGATAATTCTTAATAAGAAGAAGACCATGAATTTTATTTATCCAAAACGTCCCGATGTTCTTTTGGCTAGAAGTTTCATTTAGCGTTAGGGGTGAAAAAAAAAAATAGATTCTTCCACGATAAGGTCCATGCAAAAAAGGATCATATTTTTTAGGTAAGTATTCTTGTTTAGTCTTATCATTACACAATTGAGTCCTTTTTTCAAGTCCATTCAGAGTACTAGATCCTTTATCTAAAACTTCGATTCTATTCCTAAACTCCTTGTTT